TATATGAGATAGGTAGATATCGGAGATATCTACCTATCGAGTATAAATGTAATTTATATGAGATAGGTAGATATCGGAGATATCTACCTATCGAGTATAAATGTAATTTATATGAGATAGGTAGATATCGGAGATATCTACCTATCGAGTATAAATGTAATTTATATGAGATAGGTAGATATCGGAGATATCTACCTATCGAGTATAAATGTAATTTATATGAGATAGGTAGATATCGGAGATATCTACCTATCGAGTATAAATGTAATTTATATGAGATAGGTAGATATCGGAGATATCTACCTATCGAGTATAAATGTAATTTATATGAGATAGGTAGATATCGGAGATATCTACCTCCCTCTATTACTATATGATATGAATCCCCCATAAAATGGGGGATTAAAACTTCTACGGACAGAAGTTTTAATCCCCCATTTTATGGGGGATTCTATCAATTTAATAACTGAACCCCTTGAATAAAGGGGTTCAGTTATTAAATAGTAGTATTTTTTCTCATCGAGAAAAAAAAAGTGCACTTTTTTTTTTCATCCGAAAGGATTGAAGGATGAAAAAAAAGAAGAAGCTTTTTTTAAGCCTGAGAAAAAATATTACGGTGATGGAGATCCAATAAGGTCGTGATAATTCAATTTTTAAGGTTAGTTATAACCTTTCAAATTGTTTATAGTTTAAATAAATTACAGGCTACTAAAAGTAGCCTGTAATTAACGTAATTTAACAAGTTAAATTACGATTTAAACTATAACGTGATCCCTTAAACAAATCTATACTTTTCTCCTTAAGAGGATAAAAGGCAACGAAGATAAAGTCGTTGTCACTTAAAATCCAGGCTTTAGCCTGCCTGGATTTTAAGTGACGAGACTTATCTTTGGCTTATCCTCTTAAGGAGAAATAGATTTGTTTATAGGATAGAAATTTAACTGTAGGAAGAGTCGCTGACCCCTTCTGGGGTCACCGGGCGGAGCCTTCTCCTCTTCCTACGGATAAATTTCTTCTATGAGGTGTGAAGATTAAAACAATTTAATCAATCTATTTGGGTATGTCTACCCAAATAGATTGATTAGGTGTAATCTTCGAGTTAATTTAATATATCTACAAACATTAGCTTAAGCTAATGTTTGTATGTTGAGCTAGTTTGGTTTAAAATATTTGTATTTTAAACCAAACTAGTTCGACTATTAAGATATGTCAAACGTAGTTTGACTACTTAACTTAGGTATATACCTAATTAATTTACATTAATTAGGTATATACCTAAGTTAAGTAGTCAAACTACGTTTGACTATACAAAAGACTATAATTACCTAAGAGAAGATTTTAAGCACC